CTAATACGTTACAAAATCTCGCTTTTGCCAATAATCGAATCAAAGAAATAAGTGGAACTCTTGTATCGAGTTTCTTCATAGCGTTATCTATTAGAAATGCATTGTCCACCATTTGACTCCGTACTACTGAAGAATTTAGTCGCACACTTGAAAGATAGCCTAAAAAGTCGAGAGAATGCTTCGATAATTGGTTTATATAGATCCTTTCCGGTTGAGACCCCGCAAAAAAATGACATTGACATAAATTAACAAGGTAAAATTTCCATTTATTCATCAGAAATGTCATATCTTTTGAAGCCAGAATGAATTTTCCTTGATATCTAACATAATGTGTGCAAGGATCCTTCAACAACCAAAGGATAACCTGAAAATAATTAGGAAAGACTTCTGCAAGATGTTCTATTTTTCCATAGAAATGGATTCGCTCAAGAAGGACCCGAGAGGATGTTGACCACAAATGAGAATCTTGTTTACGTAGAAAAAGAAAGATAGATTCGTATTCCGACACATAAGAATTATATAGGAACAAGAAAAATCTTGGATTACTTTGTGAAAAAATGTAAATGGATTTCTTTGGAGTAAGAAGACTATTCCAATTCCAATACTCATGGAGAACAAATCGTAATAAATGCAAAGAAGAAACATCTTTCACCCAGCATCGAAGGATTTGAACCAGGATTTCCAGATGGATCGGATAGGGTATTAGTACATCTAATACATAAGTTAAATGTGAAAATTTGTCCTCTAAAAAAGGAAATATTGAATGAATTGATCGTAAATTATGAGATTTTACTATTTCTGACCTTTCTAAAGAAGGTGCGAATCGTAGGGAAAATGGAATTTCCACAATGACTGAGAAACCCTCTGATATCATTTGATAATATAAATTCTTGTTGCATTTAAAAAATATATTTTGGTTAGAATAATTAGTAGAAATAATCAAATGATTTTGTTGATCCATTCGAATAATTAAACGTTTTACAATTAGTAAACTAGATTTATTTTCATAACTGACATTTTGCAACAAAATAGATCTATTTAAACCATAATCGTGGGAAAGCACATAACTATACTCCCTAAAGATAAGTGGGTATAGGAAGTCAGGCTGCCTAGATGGATCTAGTTCTAAATATCTTTGGAATTTTTCTTTTTCCATTTGAAATTCAATTTGAACCGAAGGTAAAAGGTAGGGTTTTTGAGATTATCAAATAATACATAGTGCGATACAGTCAAAGCAATAGTATTTATAGTAAGAAAAGACTAAATACCACGGCAAGAAATAAACTCATCAACGGACTCTCTATCCTCTCCTTTTCCATCTAATTGGTTTATGTTGATTAAAGGCTAAGAAGATGGCTAAAAATCCTTTATTTTTTCAAGCCAATCGCTCTTTTGATTTTGGAACCAATTTCTTTATCAATATACTGCTTCTTATACACCTTCATCTCCACCCCCTAATGGTGAATAGCTAATAGTTAGGACTCATAAAAAAAAAAAAAAGGATAATCCACTCAGGGAAAAAACCTTTCCCACATCAGGTACTAATGTATTTTTAACGTTTAATTAGAGCGGGAAATCATTCCAATTAAGATCCAATTAAGAACACAAGCTCGTTGCTTTTTTTTCTATAATTTGAGCCATAGTGCTCTATCCATTTATTCACTTGACCAAACTTTGAATGCATTTTGTTTTGCGCCAAGAATTCAAGAAAAAGTTTTGATCAAGCCGATAAGAAAAAAATTCCTGGAATTATTCGTTGCTACGACATGCTGTTTTTTCCATTCATTCCTTTTTGGATCAGTCGCGATCTTCCCAACTCTACAGATAGTGTGGACGAATCAATTTCTTCATAGAAATGTGTAAAAGATGCTAGTCGCACTTAAAAGCCGAGTACTCTACCGTTGAGTTAGCAACCCTCCCACCTCAAAAAACATAAAAATAATCAGGATGTGTAGATACAATCGGAATTCCAATAAAATAAAAAATAAATTGAATTGCACGGCACAATCCAAATATTAAACTAGCAAGAAAATGAAATATAAAAATTTCGAATTGATATTGATTCTGAACATAAAAATGAATGGCTCAGATGCAAATACACTAAATTCTTAAATAACAATATTAAAAAATCGAAATTGATAGGTCATTTCTTGTCACATATGTTATCTATTGAATATTGAATGTTATCTATTGAATATGGAATAAAGATATGGAATAAAGTACAAAAACAAAAACCTCAAAAACCTATAGAAGGGAGAAAGATCGATTTACCCACACACAATGAATTATATTTGTTTGATACCCTGTTGTCAATATGAGTGTGAATGTTGAAAAAAAAGAAACTTGAACAGAATACAATGAAGAAAGCAAAAAAAATTATTAATAATTAATAATAAAATAATAATAAAATTTTAAATAATAATAAAATATGGATAAGATTAGAGAATTAAGATATATAATTAACAAACACAAGCCTAAGACTTGTGTTTATTGGACTTGTGTTAAATTAAACAGGGGTAGACCAAGTTATATATAAATCATCCAACCCCCCTTTTTTGTATTGCATTAGTTAATTTGCTTTGATTAAGGCAGAATTGTGTAAATGTAAAAAACCCGATTTCTTTGAAATGTCCTGAACTGTTTCTGTAGGTTGAGCACCCTTTTCAAGGAAATATAGAATGTCAGGAAAATTTAAATAGGTATGATTATTTATTGGATCATAAAAACCAACCTTACGAAGAGGTTTTCCTTCTCTTCGCGATCGAACATCAATTGCAACGATTCGATAAATAGTTCGTTGCTTTCGACCACACCGTCTCAAACGAAGTTTGAGCATATTCCTCCTTTAGTTTGAATTCGTTTTAATATGTAATTAATTCCCTTATGGAATCATGAATAGTTGTTGGTTAAGGTGATACTATCTATATCCATTTTTTTTAGTAATCCAGTCCAGATTTTTGACTTCTATATCTATAATCTATATATAATCTATAATCTATATGAATTTTTTTTTGTTTACATATGTAATTATTGTAATTTAATTATATTAGTAAAATTATATTAGTAATTAGATTAAAAGAGATAAGAGGATTGAAATGGAGCTTTTCCATTTCCGATTGATCGCTATCTACTTCTCCGAGTAAGCATATGAGGGTTGGGGGTTCTAAATCAAAGAATAAGGCAAAGAAAAAGCATACTATTTTACTGGATGCTAGACTCTACTCTCTTGTATAGGTACAAAACAAAGCAAAAGAAGTACAGATTAAGCCATTCTTCCTATTTTTTACCCTACCCTAGTAAACCTAGTAAATTAATCGACTTAATCCTCTTGCTTAATCACCTTGATTGAGTTCAATTAGTACTCAATTAGTACTCTTAGTATTATAATTCAATTCAGAAATCCAAATTTATAATTGGACTGCATCATTATCATTTAATGGATCGGGAATCGGAGGCACTTTCATATTTCGATTTAAAATGCATGATTGAAAACACAAATAGATGTGGGCGTAAGCTTTTTTTTTTTATAAAAAACGAACAGAAATATGAATTATCAAGGAGCTGGGCATGGGATGAAAAGAGCATCTGGCTTTTTTTTTACTTCAAAAAGAAAAAAGATTTTGATCTATGTTCTCATCTTTCTCGGATCAAAAATAGATTCAATTGCATCAATGTCTATTTGATTTGAACTCAACCCAATTTATGCAAAATATGATTCTATGATTCAAAGAAGAATCACTTTAAATAATTCAAAAATGAAGAAGAATCACATCTATTAGAATCTTAAAGATAAAATGAATTAGAATCTTAAATTAAACAGAAAGTTGTTCAAAAAGACAATCCTTTTTTATTCTCATATACTGAAAATAAAGATTCTATATACCGAGAATACCTATTCTCATAGAAATAATATAATGGGTATGCTCTGGGACGGAAGGATTCGAACCTCCGAATAGCGGGACCAAAACCCGTTGCCTTACCACTTGGCCACGCCCCATATTCTATTTCTATTCGTTACTACTAAACACTAATATTAGTATTGGTTGTTCGTCAATTCCAGTCAAAAAGATCTCTGAACTAGATTCTTCATAAGATTTTGATACATGTAGATATAGAATTAAACTGAATTTATTGATCATAATATATAATTCAATTAAGATATTGGATGAAAGTGCGATTTCTTCTATTCTTTCTTTTTTTTTTTTTATTTGAGAATTGAATGAAGGTTTTTTGATTGGTCTACCCTACCTACCCTACTTTAAATTTTTAAAATTTAAATTGTTTAATTTATTATTCATTTTAAAATCATTTTAAAATGAATAATAAATTAAAAACTCAATAAAAAAAAAAAATACAATTATCTTTCTATTTTTAAGAAAAAAAATTTGTTATGCTTAATATCTTTAGTTTGATCTGGATCTGTTTTAATTCTCTCCTTTATTCAAGCAGTTTTCTCTTCGCTAAATTGCCTGAGGCCTACGCTTTTTTGAAGCCAATCATAGATGTTATGCCAGTCATCCCTGTGCTCTTTCTTCTCTTAGCCTTTGTTTGGCAAGCTGCTGTCAGTTTTCGATAAGATCTTAAATACTGTTATAACCTTCCAAAATTCATGATTTATTCACGAAAAAAAAAATCCTAACAATTGATAAGATCAGATAAGTCGTAACAGTATGAATCCTCAAGTCAACGATCGAGATTCCTGTATAGCCACGATAAATCTGTATCCACAGATTTCCTCATTCTTCACTTTTTTCCATTGAAAGACCTTATTCTATTATTCTAAAAGACCTTATTCTATTAGTCTATATATTATTAGAATATTTTATCATATATACTAGAATAGAATATTCTACTTAGAGTCCCCCATAATATCTAATTGTCGGTATGAAATAAAATTAAAAAAAAATTTGATAATGAAGGACTCGACAAAATTTTACAAATACATTGCTGAAATGGAATCTTTTTTCTATTTCTATAAAGCACTTGATTTCTTGGTGTCAAAATAGAATCAAAATAGAATATGTGTTCTAAAAAATAGAGAATCTATTCTCTTTTTCCCAAACAAACAAAAAAAAAAGGAATCTTGGAGATTGTGTAATGCTTACTCTCAAACTTTTTGTTTACACGGTAGTGATATTCTTTGTTTCTCTATTCATCTTCGGATTCCTATCTAATGATCCAGGACGAAATCCCGGACGCGAAGAATAAAAGAATAAAAAAAAAAATTGTTTTTTTGCTTGATTTTGAAATGTTCTTAGGATTTTATCTATTTCACACCCTTAACTCTAAAAATGAAAATGAAAATTATAATACTTAAAATTATAATACTTAATAAGAATAAGACTATAATCTTAATAAGACTATAATATATATATATATGATATATATATATGAAAAAACAAAAAAGAAAAACAAAAAACAAGAGGGTTTGCAAGAGGGTTTGACAAATTCGAAAGAGAATTCAAATATCAAGACCAAGTTATCAACGTAACAGAAATGGAAAGAGAGGGATTCGAACCCTCGGTACGAAGAACTCGTACAACGAATTAGCAATCCGACGCTTTAGTCCACTCAGCCATCTCTCCGAATTACAATTAATTGAATTCATTTCAGTATCGAATTAATAAAGAATTAATAAAACAAATTCCTAAGCGAAAATTCAATAATTAATATTAACTATAAAAAATAATATTAACTATAAATATTATAATATTAACTATAAAAAAAAAAAAAGAGTTATATTGTTATATTATAGATATAAAATAAAAATATGTAATAAAGTTTTATCAAATATCTAACTTTTATCGGCAATTCAATTTAGATAAAAGTTAGATTTAGATAAAGTAAGTGCTCAACAAAGATATCTCCAACCCAATATTCCAATCAATACAGACTCAATATACAATCTATCTATCTAGATATATTATTATAGACTCTAGACTCTATTTTTTTTTTTACTTACTTTACTTTTTATTACTTTTTACTGGTTACTGGTTACTGGACACAAAAAAAGCTAAAAAGACTGTGGTTTCTTGAACAATACATTCTTATGTTATAAATTCATTCGTTTTGGCCAGTAGCCTCGGTCAACAAAAAACCCTCTCGAAAAAGAAAGCAGTTTTTTCGTTTTTTGAGTTATTTGAATGAGTCTTCTTTTCCTAAGCCCACTATGTGTACTGACAAAAAAATACATCAATGCTCTCGTTTTCATGATTCGTTTTTAATCCTATATTGATTCCGACCAATTACTTTGCTCGACAAAAGACCCTTTCTAGAAGATAATGGCATCATAGCGGGTATAGTTTAGTGGTAAAAGTGTGATTCGTTCTAGTAATCCCCTTAATAGTTAAGGGATCCCTCGGTTGGATTAATATTCCGATCAAAAACAAAAACTTTATTTCTTAAAAGGATTGAATCCTTCCCCTTTCAATAAAAGATTCGAAGAAGAATATACATTCTCGTGATTTGTATCCAAGAATCAACTATAACTTCATAAACATAAATTGGATTATGAAATTACGAAACATAATTTTTGAATTGGATGAATATATTCAATTGAATGAGTATGAGTAAAGGATCCATGGATAAACATAGAAAAGTTTCTTTCTAATCGTAACTAAATCTTCGATTTTTTTTTGTCGAGAAAGGATTGAAGCGAAATAGCTATTAAAAGGTGACTTTGGTTTACTAAAGACATACATTTTTTTTGAGTATTATTAGCCCGGCGGAAACAAAAGACTTTTCCTAAGGATTCTTTCAAATAGAAATAGAGAACGAAGTAACTAGAAAAATTGTTCAAACTCCCCTCTTCTAGAGGGATCATCTAGAAAGCACATTCTTTTGAATGCAGTAAGAGAGAAAGCTGACATAGATATTATGGGTCCAAGTTAAAGAAGTTCAATTTCCTTTGTATTTTCTCTTAAATTTTTATTAATAACAATTTGATTGTTTTTTCTTTTTTTTTGTTCACGTCTTATATACGAAAATTTCTCGATAGTCCATAAAGGAGCCGAATGAAACAAAAGTTTCATGTTTGGTTTTGAATTAGAGACGTTAAGATGAATCAACGTCGACTATAACCCCTAGCCTTCCAAGCTAACGATGCGGGTTCGATTCCCGCTACCCGCTCTATATATTATTATAGACTCTATAAATGGAGTCGATATAGGATTAGGATCCATTTGCCTCGAATAGAATAAAAACAGATAGAATAAAGCAAAATAAGAAGAATTTTTTGATTATTTGTAATCAAATTCCATTAAAATTCAATATAAAAAAAGGTAAGATCCTATATTTTATTACTAAAACGAATTACATTCTTATTCTTTTCTATTCTTATATTGATTCTATTTTATTCTATTTTCGTTTTCATTTTTAATCATAAATTTCATAATAAAATAGAATCAATTTTGAAGAATTAATACATCATTGAATTGAAGAATTAAATAGGCCATTCTAAAAACTATCTCGAATCTTTTTTATTCTTTTTATTCAAAGTAA